ATGCGATGGCTATTTTCTACTAATCATAAAGATATTGGGACATTATATCTTATTCTAGGTATTTGATCTGGTTTGGTTGGAACTGCTTTAAGGCTTTTGATTCGAGCTGAGTTAGGGCAGCCTGGTGCTTTGTTAGGTGATGATCAACTTTATAATGTAATTGTTACTGCGCATGCTTTTGTTATAATCTTCTTTTTAGTTATACCTCTAATAATTGGAGGGTTCGGAAATTGATTGATTCCATTAATGTTGGGGGCTCCTGATATGGCATTTCCTCGACTTAATAATATGAGGTTCTGGTTATTACCTCCTTCTTTAACTTTATTATTAACTTCGGCTGCGGTTGAAAGAGGAGCAGGAACTGGATGAACAGTTTATCCTCCTTTAGCTGGAAATTTAGCACATGCGGGAGCTTCTGTTGATTTAGCTATTTTTTCACTTCATCTTGCTGGTATTTCTTCTATTTTAGGGGCTGTAAATTTTATTACTACAGTTATTAATATACGATGACAAGGAATAAAATTCGAACGATTACCTTTATTTGTTTGATCTGTAAAGATTACAGCTATTTTATTATTATTATCTTTACCTGTATTAGCTGGAGCTATTACAATGCTTCTTACTGATCGAAATTTCAATACATCTTTTTTTGATCCTGCGGGAGGAGGAGATCCTATTTTATATCAGCATTTATTTTGATTTTTTGGTCATCCGGAAGTGTATATTTTAATTTTACCAGGATTTGGAATAATTTCACATGTGGTGACTCATTATTCTTGTAAAAAAGAAACTTTTGGTAGTCTTGGTATAATTTATGCTATATTAGCTATTGGGATTTTAGGTTTTATTGTATGAGCTCATCATATGTTCACTGTTGGAATGGATGTTGACACTCGTGCTTATTTTACAGCAGCTACTATAATTATTGCAGTTCCAACTGGAATTAAAGTATTTAGTTGGCTAGCTACTATTCATGGAGCGCGTGTGAAATATGAAACACCTATATTGTGAGCATTAGGATTTATTTTCTTGTTTACAGTTGGGGGATTAACTGGTATTGTGTTGTCAAATTCTTCTTTGGATATTATGCTCCATGATACATATTATGTAGTTGCTCATTTTCATTATGTCCTATCAATAGGAGCTGTTTTTGCTTTGTTTGCAGCTTTTAATTATTGATTTCCTTTAATCACTGGTTTGACTTTACATTCTCGTTGAACAAAGGCTCATTTTTTTATTATGTTTATTGGAGTTAATCTTACATTTTTTCCTCAGCATTTTTTAGGGTTAAGAGGGATGCCTCGTCGTTATTCTGATTACCCTGATTCTTATACTAAATGGAATGTTGTATCTTCTTTCGGGTCGATAGTGTCTTTTGTTGCTGTACTTTACTTTATATTTATTGTTTGGGAAGCTTTCGTTTCTCAACGTGGCGTAGTATGAAGTCTTCATATAAGAACGGCTCTTGAATGAGATAATATTTTACCGGCGGATTTTCATAATCCTTCAGAAACCGGAGCTATTCTTTTATCTTAATTTATTTTATGAGAGAATAGGCTCGTAGTAAATTTAATTTAATTTTAATAAAATTAAATATAAAATAGTTATATATAATATAAGTTTAACTAATAAATTTTTCTTAGGGATTTAAGTTGTATTATACATAATTTGAAATAAGGATATGGCCCTGTGAGGACAGTTAGGGTTTCAAGACGCAGCTTCTCCTTTAATGGAGCAGCTTATTTATTTTCATGATCATGCTATATTAGTATTAGTTTTAATTATTAGTTTAGTAGCATATGCTGCTGTAGCTTTAATGACTAATAGGTTTTTATCTCGTTATGTGTTGGAAGGTCAAGAAATTGAAACTATTTGAACTATTTTACCTGCTGTAATTTTAGTTTTTTTAGCTCTTCCTTCATTACGATTATTATATTTATTGGATGAGGTCGGGTCATGTGTTCTAACAATTAAAAGTATTGGGCACCAGTGATATTGGAGATACGAGTATTCAGATTTTTTAAATATTGAATTTGATTCTTATATAATTCCTAGAGATGAATTAGAGAGTGGTCAATTTCGGTTATTAGAGGTTGATCATCGTGCTGTAGTGCCTGTAAATGCAGATGTTCGGGTTTTAGTAACTTCAGCGGATGTTATTCATTCGTGAGCTGTTCCTTCATTAGGGGTTAAAGCTGATGCGGTTCCGGGTCGATTAAACCAATTAAGTTTTTTTATTAAATATCCTGGTGTTTTTTATGGTCAATGTTCGGAAATTTGCGGTGCGAACCATTCTTTTATGCCAATTGTGTTAGAGGCTGTTGAAATTAATGATTTCATAAAATGAGTAGTAGCTGTAGCAAATAATTAGATTTTTAATTATGTTTAATTAATGTAAATTAGATCGAGAATTAAAATCTTTGAGTAATAAAAGTTTAATAGTAATAATTTTAAAAAGTAGAATTAATAGTAAAGGAAAATTAGTTAAAAAATAATATATGCTTGTCAAGCTTAAGTTACTGATTATTAAGCAGTATTTTCTTCATGCCACAGCTTGCTCCTATTAATTGACTTTTTTTATTTTTTCTTTTCTGATTTGTAGTAGGTCTTAGATCTACTTTAATTTGGTGGTCTTTTAAAACAGAATATAAAATTAAGAGTATTAATAATATAAATAAAACATCTGAAAATGATAATAAGTTTTTAAAGTCTTGAAATTGATAATAAAATAAATATAATTTTATTATTTACAATATAAAATTTATTAGTTATTATTAATATTTATAAATCTAAAATTATTAGTTACAAAATTGATTTAGGTGATAAGATAACTTTTAATTATTAATAAAGAATGCTCGTAGACATTTTTTCTTCTTTTGATGATCACAACTTTGTGTTTATATCTTTTTACATTTTAATATGGATTTGTAGACTTACTGTGATTGGGATATTTAATATAAATTTTTGAATTAGTTCTACGCGATGAAGCTACTTAATAAATGCTCCTAAAATGGTTATTATATCTCAACTAATACGATCTTTTGGAGTAAAATTAGGGGGATTTGTTAATATTGTATCCAGGTTATTTTTAATTTTAATTTTTCTTAACTTAATAGGATTGATTCCTTATGTTTTCAGCGTTACTAGGCACTTAGCAATTAGATTTTCTTTAGGTCTACCTTTTTGATTATCTCTTATTATTTCAGGTGCTTTTTATAATCCATCCTCTACTGCTGCAAGGTTATTACCAGGAGGGGCTCCTGCGGCACTTAACCCATTTTTAGTTTTAGTAGAAACCGTAAGTCTTTGCGTGCGACCAATTACATTATCTATTCGACTTGTTGCAAATATAAGAGCTGGGCATATTGTTTTAGGTTTAATTGGAACTTATTTAAGATCAGGGCTATTTGTCTATTCTACATTAGCTGTAGTTATTTTAATTGGAGTACAGTCATTTTATTTTATATTTGAGATTGGTGTTGCATTAATTCAAGCATATATTTTTTCTTTATTAGTTACTCTTTATTCAGATGACCATGCTAGGTAATTATATAATTATAAATTTCTTGTTATTTATATGTTCTGAGGGTCTACTTACCCACCTTAGCACCTTCAACGCTATGCTCTAATTTTTGAGCTATCAAAACATTAGAAGTAAATATATTTTAGGAATAACTCGCTAGAAATAATGGGATTAATATACAAAGCTTTATTGTTTTATAATGACTTTAATTCTAAAGATTAAAAAAATGAAATGCCAACAGCAATATTGCTGAAGTAAATATTATTATAACAAATGAAGTAATAATTTTGGATTGAAACAGTTGATTTTTTGTGCTTATAGTTTTTCTTAGTATAAAGACACCTTGACCACCGAAAATTTCTAATCACCCTTGATCTAAAGATTTAAATAATTTAGCGCCGGTATTTAAAGGAGATAAAATAATTGGTTGAGTAGATAAAGGCGCCAAAAATCATATCAACGAATTGAATCTTAATATTTTTTTAGGTTCAATAGCATTAATATTAGGACTTTGTCAAATAACAATAGCTAATCATCCTCCTAATAAGGTAACAAATATAGTTAAAAATTTATGAGTTATTGGTAGAACTAAAGTTCTATTAAATTCTAAAACCGTTATCTGTATAATCTTACCAATAAAAATGGAAATAACACTAAGTAAAATAATAGGTCATGTCACGTTAGTGTCTTCGTCATAATTTTGATGTATTTTTATATGATTTGAATGTCCTCATAGTGAATAAATAGATAATCGAATTCTATAGGCAGCAGTTATTCCAGTTGCAATAAAAATCAATATTACTATTAAAAAATTAGAAGGTCTATAAAGTCTTGTTTCTAAAATTAAATCCTTAGAATAAAATCCTCTTATAAAAGGGGCTCCACATAATGCTAAGTTAGCTACGTTAAGGCAAGAAATGGTTAGAGGTATTTGACTTCAGAGATTTCCTAGTTGTCGAAGATCTTGGGAATTGTTATTATTATGAATAATAGCACCTGCACATAAAAATAATATTGCTTTAAATAAAGCATGTGTATATAAATGAAAAAGAGCTAAAAAAGGTATTCCTAAGCCTAAGCTTATTATTATAACCCCCAGTTGGCTTAAGGTAGATAATGCAATTACTTTCTTTAAATCATATTCATAATTAGCTCCGATCCCAGCTATAAGAAGAGTTAAAACAGAAATAAATAATAAACCAATTTTAAAACCAGCAAGTGTATTTAAGAAAGGAAAAAATCGAATTAAAATAAAGACTCCTGCTGTAACAAGTGTTGATGAATGAACAAGTGCAGAAACAGGAGTGGGTGCGGCCATAGCTGCCGGTAATCATCTTGAGAAAGGAATTTGTGCACTTTTAGTTATTCCTGCGACTACCAAACAAAATCCTAAAATAGGAGAAAAATCGCTTTGCCATATAAATAAAATGTTTCAATGTCCTTGAATAACACATAAACCAATAGATAATAATAATATTACATCTCCAATACGATTAGCTAAAGCAGTTAATATTCCAGCAGAAAGTGATTTTGGATTTTGATAATAAATAACCAATGCAAAAGAAACAATTCCTAGGCCATCCCATCCAATTAATAAAGCAGCTAAATTTGGAATAAAGACCAATAAATTTATAGATAACACAAATATTATAACTAAACTAACAAATCGACTTAGAAAAATGTCGGTTCTTATGTAGGAGGAGGAGAACAATATAACACAAGCAGAAATAAAACAGACAACATTTCTAAATCTTACACCAATTGGATCAAAAATCAAAGAAATGGTTATGCTAGTTCTTCTTGCAGAAAAAATCTCCCATTCTATTAAAATACATTTATTAGTTATGAAAAAATAAATAGTAAACGGAAATACTATTACTGCATAAAAAAATAATATAAAAGATCTAATTCTTGATCTTTTTATTTTTAAAAATCTCCAAAAAAGTTTCATTATCAAGTGAAAATAATTTTCATTTTTAAGCCCACATCCTAAAGTTTTATATTAAACTAACTTGATTCTTGATTTTTAATTAATGTAAGTTAATTCTAAATAAATTTTATTTTTATTAACTTTATTAATATTATACTAACCAAAGACAGATAACATCAGATTTTATAATTATTAAATTTACTGGTAGATAATGTAAAAACAGTAATAAAGTAGATGTTCTTTTTATATTTATAAAAGAAGATGTAAATTTAGGATAACCTCCATGTTGAGTCCTAACATACAAAAATAATCTGTAAACGGCTGCCAGAAATCTTATTATTATTAGGGGGATAGAAAGTCAAATAGATGAAAACAAGACAGAAGGAAATACTAAAATTTCTCTTAACAAATTAATAGATGGGGGAGCAGCTATATTAACTACGCAAAAAAGAAATCATCATATTGAAATGATAGGACATACAAGTAATATGCCTTTATTTATTAATATACTACGAGTCCCACTTTTTTCATAATTGTAATTGGCTAATGCAAACAATGCAGAAGAACAAAGTCCATGAGCTAGTATTATTCCTAGTGCTGCATGTCAACCTCAGGAGGAATTAGATAACACTCCAGCTAATATTAAGCTTATATGACCAACAGAAGAATAAGCAATCAAAGATTTAAGGTCTACTTGTCGAAAACAAATAATTCTAGTAATTACTCCTCCCCATATAGCAAAGCAAAAAATAATGTCTTTTAAGGATCTACAGGATCCTAAAGACAAATATTGATATATTCGCAACATCCCATATCCTCCTAATTTAAGTAAAATTCCTGCTAAAACTATAGATCCCGCTACCGGAGCTTCTACATGCGCTTTAGGAAGTCATAAATGAACAGAGAATATAGGTAATTTTACAAGAAAAGCAGCTAATCCAATAAAAAAAACAGTTTCTGAGAAAATGCCGAAATTTATTGCATAACTACAATTACCTCTTCTGGTTAATAAAGTTTTTAGTAATATGTTGGGTGAACCTCTAAGATCTATTATCAAAAGAATTAATGCTAATAAAGGTAGCGAAGCTGTAATTGTGTATAATATTATATATATACCTGCTTGTAGACGTTCGGGTTGATATCCTCAACCTAAAATCAATACTAAAGTAGGAATAAGAGAGGCTTCAAAAAAAACATAGAATCAAATAATATTTGAAGAAAAAAAAGTTATAATTAAAATTAAGTTAAGTAAACAAATACATCTCCTAAATCTAGTTAACTTATTATCCTTACTTTTTACTCCTAACTGACTTGCCATTATTATTAATATCGAAATTCATCAAGTTAATACCACTAATGATGATGATAATCCATCTGAGAAAAACCAATTAGAGATATTTAAGATATTTATTCTCCTAGATCATAAAACAAAAATAGAAATAAATCTTCCTAATGCCAGTCCTCATAACCGAAAATATCAAATTAAACATTTTTCCTTAAATCTGAAAAGTAAAGATATATTTAAAGTAATTAACCTTAGCATTTTTGAGAACTAAATCTAGAAACGTAATCATTTCCATGTGTTCGAATTAAGGATACTAAGATAGCTAATCCTAACCTGGCTTCACAGGCTCCTATGGTAATTAAAATAAGACATATAGGTCCTTCGAAATTAAAATTAGCAGAAATACTAATTAAAAGAATAAAGAGACTTAAAGTTATTACTTCTAATCTTAGTAAAGCACTCAAAAGATGCTTATACTGAAAGGATAGAGTTACTAAAGAAAATAATACACCGGTAGTTGCTACCATGTACAAGTAAGAAACTTTTATCATACCTATTAAATTAATGTCTTTAATTTTGGCAAATGTAGAGTAAAAATAATATATTATAAGATATTTAACTAAGTTATTAAGTGAATCGAACACTTTTATTTTATTTTCAAGACAAAATATATCCCAGACGAATAACTAGAAATTTAGGTTGGATTTAATACCTCAAAATCTTATCTCAAAGAAATTGAATAAAAGGGTTTACTAAATAATACAGGAAATAAAGAACAGTGAAAATTCGACCAATTTCTTCATACGGTGCTTCAACTGGACAAGCCCCAATTCAAGTTAAAATACCAAGAATACCTACTAAAGCTCAAAACAAGATTTGATTTATAGGATAAAAAGATATAGATCGGCTCTTAGCTACATGAGAAATAGGTAAAATAAATAAAATTACTACGGATATAACTAACGCAATAACACCTCCTAACTTATTTGGAATTGATCGTAAAATAGCATACGCAAATAAAAAATATCACTCTGGTTGAATATGTACAGGAGTAACTAAAGGATTAGCAGGGATGAAGTTTTCAGGGTCTCCTAGTAAAAAAGGATCAAATAACGTTAATAAAACTAATAGGGCTAATAAAATAACAAATCCAACCAAATCTTTAAAAGTATAATAAGAGTGAAAAGGCACTTTATCACCATCACTTCTAAGACCTAAAGGATTATTTGATCCCCTTTCGTGAAGAAAAAGTAAATGTAATACTGATAGGCCAGCAATAGCAAATGGAAGTAAGAAATGCAAACTAAAAAATCGATTTAATGTAGCATTATCTACTGCAAATCCTCCTCACATTCATTGTACAAGGTCTGTACCAATATAAGGGATTGCAGAGAATAAATTTGTAATTACTGTTGCCCCTCAAAAAGATATTTGACCTCAAGGAAGTACATAACCTAGAAAAGCTGTTGCTATCGTTATTAATAACAAAATAACACCAATATTCCAAGTATGAATATTTATATAAGACCCATAATACATTCCTCGACCAATATGAAAGTAAATACAAATAAAAAATCACGAACCACAATTAGCATGAAGAGTACGTAGTAATCATCCATAATTAACATCTCGTGAAATATGAGAAACAGACGCAAATGCTAAATCAACATGGGCAGTATAATGTATTGATAAAAAAAGACCAGTAACAATCTGAATAACTAAACATAATCCTAACAAAGACCCAAAATTTCATCAAATTGATAAATTTATAGGAGCAGGGAGATCAATTAACGACCCATTAATTACCTTAATAACAGGATGTGATTTTCGAAGGGGGCTATGCATATTATATTATAATTATTTATCCTGAGAATTTGTTATCTCATTTAATAAATTTAAGGTACATAACAATTTAATAAATGATTTGAAATATTTCTAAGTTATTTAAGCTCGAGATGAGATCGTAAAGGACCTTGTTGATAATAACAAATTTTTACAACAGCTAGTAAATTAATTAATAAAACAGTTCCTAAAAAAATAATTACCGATGAATTTCTAGGACTTACTACTATTTTCCCTGAACAGAAATTAGTTTTATAATCTCTAAATTCATCAACTCATATCAAGAACCTAAAATCTGGAACATAAAGAAAAACTAATATTAAAAAGACTACAATGAACCTAATTAGAAGTCCAATGATGGATTTAAGACTAGAAAAAAAATTATTAGGTGCAAGAGCGGATACATAAGCAAACATAACTAATAAACCTCCTACGTACACAAGGAATAAAATATATCTATATCAAGAAGCTATCGTAATTCCTAATAAAATACAAATAAAAACGCTAAATACTATAATAGAAAGACCTAATCTTAAAGGCTGAATTATCCTTGGTATAAGAAAAAGCAAAGAAAAACATAAACTAGAAATAACAATTACACTCATTATATCAAGAAGTAGGAGTATACACCTAATCACTGACTTCCAATGCCAATATTTTTATTAAACTACTATCTTGTTCTATAAATAGATTTCATACATTTAACTTTATTTTGTGTATTATTTTAAATTAAATATATTTTAAACTTATTCTATTAAATTAATTTATAAACTAAATATCTTGAAATATAATTTTATAATTAATATAATAAATATTCTAAAAATTATTAAAATACATAAAAAACAAATAAAATTCCACTAACGAAAATCAGTCCACCTAAAGAAACTGGTAAAAATACCTTCCATGTTAAACCTATAAGCAAGTCATAACGAAATCGAGGTAAAGTAGCCCGAACTCACACAAAAACAAAGGCAAAAAATAAAATTTTTATTGCTATTACTATCTCATTTTCCAATATAAATAAATTACTTCCTCCGAAAAACAAAATAGAAGTAAATATTCTTATAACTAAAATATTTCCATACTCAGCCATAAAAATAAGTGCAAATCCTCCAGCTCCGTACTCAATATTAAAGCCAGAAACTAATTCTGATTCTCCCTCGGCAAAATCAAAAGGAGCACGATTAGTTTCAGCTACACAAGAAACGAATCAAATAAGAGAAATAGGTGTTAATAATAAAAATAATCAAATTATTTCAGAAAAATACTTAATTTCCAGAAATCTAAAATTTCTTGAAACAAATAAAACAAATAACAAAATAAGAGCAAGACTGACTTCATAAGAAATAGTTTGCGCAACAGCACGAATGGCCCCTAATAAAGCATACTTAGAATTAGAGGCTCACCCAGCAAGAAGAGTTCCGTAAACATTTAAACTGGAAACACATAAAAAAAACAATACACCTCAGATAAAATATATTGAGCTATTTCCAGAAGGGTATAATTGTCATAATAATAAAGTTAGAATCAAACTGATAACAGGAGCTAGAAAATATGGAGACTGATTAGCTAAACTAGGCTTAGTTATTTCTTTAGTAAAAAGTTTTGCAGCATCTGCTAATGGCTGAGGTAAACCTATTAAACCAACTTTATTAGGACCTTTCCGAATTTGAAAATATCCTAAACCTTTTCGTTCCAATAAGGTAAAAAAAGCCACTCTTAGCAAAATACAAACATAAGTTACAAGATTGGATATAATAGATCTAATTATCATATATTAAAGAAAGAACTTTAATCTTTATATTTAGGGCTTAAACCTAATGCACTAATCTGCCACTTCAATTTAGAATTTAAAAATCATAATTTCCCTTTAGAACTTATATTAAGTAAAGGATTTTCACCTATTTCCATTGATCCTAAGTCAATTACATAATTCTGCCAACTTAATGTATTATATCCAATTAAATTATATTTAAATATTTAATATTTATTAATTATTAAATGAATTCTTTTATACAAACTATTTGTTTTAACAACGGTCCTTTCGTACTAGTCAAAAATTTGTTTTATTAATTGAAGATAGAAACCAACCTGGCTCACGCCGGTCTGAACTCAGATCATGTAAGATTTTAATAGTCGAACAGACTAACCATTAGAAACTTCTACATCTCTAGGATATCTTAATCCAACATCGAGGTCGCAAACCCTTCCTTCGATAAGAACTCTTTAGAAAGATTACGCTGTTATCCCCGTGGTAACTTTTTCCTTTAATCAGTAAGTACTGGATCATAAATTAATGGATTGACTTCCATAAAATATTATTTAAAGGAAGCTAGCTATGTTCCTCAGTCGCCCCAACTAAAGATTTTTAATAAATAATATTTTCAATTAATGTAATAAAATGAAATTTTAATTATTTCATGAAAATTTATTAAATCACTAAAGCTCAACGGGGTCTTCTTGTCCCTCAATTAAATACAGGCTTCTTCACCTAAAAATTAATTTTTACATATTTAAAAAGAGACAGTTTAGTTCTCGTCAAACCATTCATACAAGCCTTCAATTAAAAGGCAAATGATTATGCTACCTTTGCACGGTCAGAGTACCGCGGCCGTTTAACAATATTAGTCACCGGGCAGGTTCGACTCTCTATATATAATTAATAATAAAATAATTTAATTTCAGAGAGCGATGTTTTTGATAAACAGGCGGAACTAATTTTTGCCGAATTCCTTTATTTAATTTTATAATATAAATCCTATTTATTATATTATTAAATTTACATCAATTTAAACTTTTATTGATTATAGTAATGATCAGTTTTATTAGGAATTTAAATACTCATTTCATCAGGAATAAATTAGCTTTTAAGTTTAGCTAATAAAATTAGTATTGAATTTAATCTAAATAACATTAATTTAAATTAATTTTAGAAATTTATTAAAAATCTTTAACAATAAATAAATAATATATAACAAACTTTATTAATTAAATGGCCAATCTTAAGCCCATAATTTAATATAACAGTAATTATAAATTTCTTAATTTTTTAAAGAAGCTTATCCTTCTCTAAATAAGTTAAATAATATATTCCTAATTAACCTTAAATTACTAAAGTAGAAACTAAAAGATTTTTATTCACCTATACTTTGATATATTTACTAATTAACCAGCAATCAAAAATTTCGAGAAGCATTTCACTCCTATTACTCAATCTCTACATAACTTTTCCACGTTAACGTATAATTAAGTCCAGTAATAGCTCAATTTTTTTCGGGAAATTTTTATAAAAAAAATTATTTAAAAGAACCATGATACAAAAGGTACAAGGTTGAATCTTTACTATTTAGAAATTTAAAATAATGTTCCTTCACAGTACTTATTCACTCTAACATAAATTAATTTTTCATTCAACACTACTCAAAAAATCGGATGATTCCTTTGAAATATAATTTAACAAAATATTCCTATTAGTATATTAATAAAAATATATACTCACTAAATCAAAGTTAAAACCTAATGTTAAGGTAAGCCTATAAAGGCTATCATTTCAGTGTAAGCGAAATACATTTAATTATGCTATACCCTAATAATATTTTCACCAAGAACACCTTCCGGTACCCTTACTATGTTACGACTTATCTCATTTTTCAACGAGAGCGACGGGCGATATGTACACGCTTTAGAGCCATCTTCATCGAGACTCTCTATTTCTCTTTAATTACTTTCAAGTCCGCCTTCCAATCTATTTTGCAATAGAAAATTCGTATAATAATTCATTACTGTAACCCATCTCTTCCTTTTTATAAGTTGCACCTTGATCTGACGTCCAGAAAATATAATACAAAATACATTATAAATATATTTATATATTATTCCACTCTCACTGATAACTTTTTTACTTTAAAAGGTAATCTGACGACGACGGTATACAGACTGATTAAATATAAATTCAAAAAAAGGAAAGGTAAATCGTGGACTATCAATTATAGGACAGGTTCCCCTGAAAGGATTTAAAGCACCGCCAAGTCTTTTGAGTTTTAGATTATTCAAGTGAATTCAACACGAGAACCCGTAATACTCAAGTAAATTTTTTAATTAAATTAAATTTTATATCTCAAATAACGGGGTATCTAATCCCGGTTTTTAACTGAGGTTTCGGGGCTTCAAGAAACAAGAAAATAATAAATTAATCTTTTTATACAAATTCCACCTCTATAAAAAGTATAATTTTTCTTTTGTACCATAAATTATTTCTAACTCTCTAACCCCCTTTTTTACTGTATAAATCTTAATTTGACCTAGTTTGTCTAACCGCGGTGGCTGGCACAAACTTTACCAGATCTTATATAATTAATTACTGAATCAAACCTTAATTTATAGTTCAATCTCCAACACTGGTGTTAAGTAAATATTATTTAACGTATTATTATTATAATTATGTTATGAATTATAAAACAAAAAGTATTTAACTATGCTGTTTTAATCTTCCTTCATTTACTTACTGGTGTTTGTAAAATACCATGTGTTTAAGTATCATTTAAACTAAGAAAAGAGACCAAGACCAAATCTACTTAAATATTTTCAATTAATAGAGGATACATTAGTTTCATATTCGGGGTATGAACCCGACAGCTTAACATCTTAGCTTACTCTACCAACATAACAAATAATTAAATATTTACGAGAGGAGGTCTACTCCGTTAAAAGAGCTACAATCTTTCGCTTTAATAACTCAGCCATCTCGCAAACCTCGGTACGGATTATACACTTTTAAACTTGCAATTTACTGTTGTTATTCAACTACGGGGTCAACAGAACCTGAAAATACAGTTTCCATTTAAAGCTTTGAAGGCTTCCGGTTTGAAATTAACCTAAGATTCTCTATAAGAAAAAGAATTGAACTTTTCCCGCAGAGATCAAAACTCCGAGTACTCCCTATACTATCTTATAACAAAGATTTATAAGGCAAAGAAAACCTTTAATCTTATTGCTTGGAAGGCAATTGTACACATGATTATACTTAGTGGGCGAAAATTTCCGATAAAAAAAAAAATTATTCCTCTAGAACGAAAATCTAACGTGCATAAATAACACCTCGGAAATACAAGTCCTGTGTCCGCTTTCGTTTAGAGGGAATAATCTGTTTAATTTTCCATTTGCAAAATAAATTTTTATAATTCTATTAATAAAATAATTTTTATACTAGTATATTTTTATAAATTAACAGTTATATTTTATTATTATAGTTAATAGTTATAAATCATTCTGTATTGTATACATATATATACATATATATATATATATATATATATATNNATATATATATATATATATATATACATGTAATATAGAATGATTTATAACTATTAACTATAATAATAAAATATAACTGTTAATTTATAAAAATATACTAGTATAAAAATTATTTTATTAATAGAATTATAAAAATTTATTTTGCAAATGGAAAATTAAACAGATTATTCCCTCTAAACGAAAGCGGACACAGGACTTGTATTTCCGAGGTGTTATTTATGCACGTTAGATTTTCGTTCTAGAGGAATAATTTTTTTTTTTATCGGAAATTTTCGCCCACTAAGTATAATCATGTGTACAATTGCCTTCCAAGCAATAAGATTAAGGTTTCCTTAAAGTGTGTATAAGTCTTGTCTCTCGTTGCTATGGTCCGAAATCCATTTCATTTAGTTGAGTTTAGTCCATGACCGTTAACAGGGTCAATGGGAGCTTTATTTTTAACTGCCGGGTCTGCTGGGTGATTTCATGGGTACTCGTACTCTGTTTCTCTTTTAGGATTTTTATTAATTATTATAACTATACTTCAATGATGGCGTGATATTGTTCGGGAGGGTACCTTTCAGGGATTTCATACTGGTAAAGTTTCTTCTGGTTTACGTTGAGGTATAATTCTTTTTATTGCTTCAGAAGTTTGTTTCTTCTTTGCTTTTTTTTGGGCTTATTTCCATAGAAGGTTAGCGCCTACGCCTGAGTTAGGGTCCTGTTGACCTCCTGTTGGTGTTGATCCTTTAAATCCATTTCAGGTTCCTTTGCTTAATACTGCTGTTTTATTGGCTTCTGGAGTTACAGTTACTTGGGCTCATCATTCTCTTATAGAGGGTGACCGATCTAGGGGAATTCAAGGATTAACAGCAACGGTTATTTTAGGAGTTTATTTTACTGTGCTTCAGGGAGGTGAATATTATGAGGCTCCTTTTACTATTTCAGATGGTGCTTATGGTTCCACCTTTTTTGTAGCTACTGGGTTTCATGGGCTTCATGTATTGATTGGTACAACTTTTTTGTTAGTTTGTTTACTACGTCTTCAGGCTAATCATTTTTCGATAGGGCATCATTTTGGTTTTGAGGCTGCTGCGTGGTATTGACATTTTGTAGATGTAGTTTGATTGTTTTTGTACTTATCTATTTATTGATGAGGATCATAGAATATAGTTTTTAGATAATATTTATATATTATTTTAGGTGGCTGAGTTATAAGCATTAGACTTTTAATCTAATAACGGTATTTAATTATTTACCCCTGGTGCTATACTTTAATTTAAAAGGTCTGATTTGCATTTAGAGAATGAAAAATTTTTTTTCTGGTGCCATGTGCTTAAGATATATTTATTAGGAAGTGAGAAAATTACGTGCGGTTTCGGCCCGTTTTTTGGTAGTGAAAGTCTGCCCCTATTAAGTTAAATAGATACTATAAAGAACTTTATGTAATAGCTTGCATAATAGGCAGAAGCCAATTTTGGGCGCCTAGCTGTTAATTAGGAAGTTGTAATTTAGAATATGTTACCTGTCTAGTGTTATATTTAATTAAAACTGCGATAAAAGCATAAATAGTTATTTGCGCTGGCCTTGTAAGTCAGAGGGTGAAGGTAATTTCTTCTTATCGTTTAGAAAATATTTTGTTTATTATTTTAGAGAGGATTAATATCTTGGTGTAGTGCCGGATTAAACGGGTTGCGATGATGACGCAAAGCATAAGAAATATTTTCTTCTTCACCTTAATAATGTTAGGTGCATTGTTATCTAGATTACTAGCTGTGGTTATTTCTGTTGTTGTAATATTTTTGGCTTGAGTTTTGTCAAAACGGTCTATTTTAGATCGAGAGAAAAGTTCTCCTTTTGAATGTGGTTTTGATCCTATGGGATCTGCTCGCTTACCTTTTTCTCTTCGGTTTTTTTTGTTGGCAGTTATTTTTTTGATTTTTGATGTGGAAATTGTTTTATTGTTTCCTCCTGTGGTAAAGATTTCAGAGGGAATAAGTATGTATATATTTATTAGTTTGTTAATTTTTCTTTCTATTTTAATTTTAGGATTATTTCATGAATGAAATGAAGGTTCATTAGATTGAATATCTTAGTTTTATTAGTGGGTGAGAAATATTTTGTTAATCTAATGTTGATTAAATTAAATTTTTTAATATTGAAAGTAAATGAATGGAAAGAAAGAAACTGGCATAAAATAGGGCTGCTAACTTTGTTTTGGGTGGTTCAATTCCATCCTCTTTCTTACTATGTTTTCTGTTATGCCATTTGGGTTTTTGTTTATTTTTGTGCTTGTTTTTGGTAGGATTATATCTTTATCTTCGTTACATTGGTTAGGTATTTGAGTTGGTTTAGAGGTTAATTTAATAGGATTTATCCCTATTTTAGTGTATCGGGGGATTACACAAGAGACAGAGTCGGGAATGAAGTATTTCATTGTCCAAGCATTAGGTTCCGGGATGATTATATTAGGTAGTTTAATTTCTTTTAATATTTCTTTTAGTTGAGAGTTAATGGGGTTGGTCTCTTCATCTATTGGTTTAATGATTTTAATTTTTGGATTGATAATTAAATTAGGTAGGTTTCCTTTTCATTTTTGGTTACCTAGTGTAATGGCTGGAATCTCTTGAATAAGATGTATAATTTTAACAACATGACAAAAGGTTGCGCCTGTGTTTTTATTATCTAGGTTACTTCATGGTTGAAGTAATAGAACAACGTGGGAAATTAGAATTTTAATTATCATTGCTAGATTTTCCAGAATTGTTGGAGGAGTAGGAGGTCTTAATCAAACTCAGATTCGAGCTATTTTAGCATATTCATCTATTGCTCATATAGGATGGATAGTATTTTGTGGAGTTGTAAGAGAGAGAGTTCTTAAAATTTATTTTTTAATTTATTTTGTTGTATCTATTTGTATTTTTGTGACTTTATGGTGCTTTGAGAGTTCATATTATATTCAAATAGGTTCTTTAGTAGGAGAAAAAATAAAAATTAATGAGGTATTTTTAATTGTAATATTATTATCTTTAGGAGGAATACCTCCTTTTCTTGGATTTGTAGGAAAGTGGTTAGCTATTTGATTTTCTTGTAACGGATATTTTCCTGGGTGTATTTTATTTTTATTATTAGGTTCTTTAATTAGATTATTTTATTATCTAAGGTTATTTTTTTCTGTTATATTTTTTTCTGGTTATAAGTTTGGGTCTAGTAACTATTTAGGTAGTTTAGATTTTGAAGTCAACTTAGAGACGGTAGGAGAGGGCTGATATAGTAGTGGGAAATTTAATGGTTTAGAGGGTTCTTATAAAATTTTGATTTGTAATTTTATTTTAATTATAAATCTAGTTGGTGGTGTTTTAATTTCTTTGAGTTTATTAATGTATGATTTTGTTTAGTATTTATTTAAATTAATTTTGTGTTT